CATGCAGATAATCAATTCGGTCGTTGTGGTCGGACTCTATTATGGATTTCTGACCACATTCTCCATAGGGCCCTCTTATCTCCTCCTTCTCCGAGCTCGGGTTATGGACGAAGGAACCGAGAAGGAGGTATCAGCAACAACGGGTTTTCTTGTGGGACAGCTCATGATGTTCATATCGATCTATTATGCGCCTCTGCATCTAGCATTGGGTAGACCTCATACAATAACTGCCCTAGTTCTACCCTATCTTTTTTTTCATTTCTGCTCGAACAATCACACACACTTTTTTGATTATGGATCTACTACCAGAAATTCAATGCGTAATCTCCGCATTCAGTGTGTATTCTTGAATAATCTCATTTTTCCATTATTCAACCATTTTATTTTACCAAGTTCAACGTTCGCCAGATTAGTCAACATTTATATGTTTCGATGCAACAACAAGATGTTATTTGTAACAAGTAGTTTTGTTGGTTGGTTAATTGGTCACATTTTATTCATGAAATGGGTTGGATTGGTATTATTCTGGATACGGCAAAATCCTTCTATTAGATCGAAAAAGTTCCTTGTGGCAGAATTGAGAATTTCTATGGCTCGATTTTTTAGTATTCTCTTCTTTCTCACCTGCGTCTACTCTTTAGACAGAATACCGTCGCCTTTTGTCACTAAGAAATTGAAAGAAAATTTAGAAGAAACAGATGTAGAAATAGAAACAACTTCCGAAACGAAGGGGACTAAACAGGAACAAGAGGGATCCACCGAAGAAGACCCTTCCCCTTCCCTTTGTTCGGAAGAAAAGGAGGATCCGGACAAAATAGATGAAACGGAAGAGATCCAAGTGAATTGGAATGGAAAGGAAAAAAAAAAGGATGAATTCGACTTTCACTTTAAAGAGACATACGATAAAAATCGCCCCGTTTATGAAAATTATTATTTTGATGGAAATCAAGAAAATTGGAAGTTTTTAATAAAAAAAGAAAAAAACCTCTTTAACCTTTTTTTGTTGTTCTGGTTTGAAAAACCTCTTTTGACCCGTCCATTTCGATATATCAAAAATGATCAATTTCTTATTCTTAAAAAAGAAAGTAAAAGTAGTAAATTAATACAAAAATTGATACATAAACTAAAAAAAAGAAGAGATAAGAGGAGATACGCCCCCCACCTAGATATTTAATAATTTCTGCTACAAAAAAACTTGTAACACCAATACCATTCGGAATTCCATCAACGACTTGTCTATCAAAAAAATGAGTTAATTTGGCTAATCTTCTTATACCCTTTGTGAAGGTTTTTGCATAAAAAACGTCTATGTAACCGCGATTATATGACCAATTATATATTCCTTTTATTATTTTGTCCCAGAAAATTCTCCTAGGACCCGGTTTAACAAAAAAATTGATTAAGTTCAAATTTGGAAAATATGAATAAGCAGGCCCATATAAAAGAAACGCGATAAATATTCCGAAAAAAGCTATACTGACTGAAAAAATTGCATTTATCACAAATTCATACCAATCAAAAAAATTGTTAGAATTTGAATGTAGCAAGTTTATCGACGGAGTTAACCATTTTGATAATATGTCCAAATATATTCTTCCTTGACCAAAAGGAATTCCTATGGATCCAACAAATAAAGTAAATAAGACCAATACAAAAAGTGGCAATAACATAGTATTGTCCGATTCATAAGGATACGTGGAAGTTTTTTTATTGGGAAAATTCTTAATAGTAATAAGGGGTCGTATCATATTTCTTACATTACCATCAATTGGATATGTTTTTTTTGAAAAAAGGGAAACCCTTTGATTATTATTCATTGTTGATAAAAATTCTTTTTTTTTTATCGCTTTTTGTTCCTTTTTTCCCCATATGGATATAGAATAGAACACATTATTTTTTTTGCCGCAGTAATTTTGAAAATGAAAGTTTAAATGCCCTTCAAAAGTAAGTAAATACATCCGAAACATATAAAATGCCGTTAACCCGGCTGTGAAACACGCTATTATTGCGAAAATCGGCGAATACACCCAGCTATCATTAAGAATTTCGTCTTTGGACCAAAAACAAGCAAGGGGTGGAATACCACAAAGAGAAAGTGTACCTAATAAAAATGCAGTTTTTGTAATTGGCACATGTTTTGTTAAACCGCCCATAAGAGCCATGTTCTGGCTTTTATCTGTAGAATATCCAACAAGGGTTTCCATTGAATGAATAATGGATCCAGATCCTAAAAATAATAATGCTTTCGAATAAGCATGCGTGATCAAATGAAATAAAGCAGCTCGATAAGATCCCATACCTAAAGCTAACATAATATAACCCAATTGAGACATTGTAGAATAGGCTAAACTTCTTTTAATGTCTCTTTGAGCAAGAGCCAAAGTCGCTCCTAATAGTATTGTTATTATACCTACCAAAGAAATTATATACATTATGGAAGGTATAGCTGTAAAAAGAGGAAGAAGTCGAGCTACAAGAAAAATGCCCGCGGCTACCATAGTAGCAGCGTGTATAAGAGCCGAAATAGGAGTAGGGCCTTCCATAGCATCGGGTAACCATACGTGAAGAGGGAATTGCGCAGATTTAGCAATCGCACCAACAAATAATAGGGAAGCACACAAAGTAAGAAATAAAGAATGGGCTCCGTTATTATCAATCAAATTGTTGGCTATTTCGAACAAATCCCGAAATTCAAAACTCCCCGTTACCCAATAAAGACCTAAGATTCCTAAAAATAAACCAAAATCCCCTACACGATTAGTTACAAAGGCTTTTTGGCAAGCACTTGCTGCAAGGGGTCGTGTAAACCAAAAACCTATTAATAGATAGGAACACATTCCAACCAATTCCCAAAAAATATAAATTTGTATCAAATTTGAACTAGTAACCAACCCAAGCATGGAAGCATTAAAAAACCCCATATAAGCAAAAAATATCAAATATCCTCGGTCGTGAGACATATAATTGTCACTATAAATAAGAACCATTGTTCCAACAGTAGTAATTAATATTAACATAATAGAAGTAAGTGGATCTATAAAGTATCCAAAATCCAAGGAAAAATCGTTATTGATTGTCCAAGACCGTACATATTGGTAAATAGGACTGCCATTTATTTGCTGAATAGACAGATCCACTGAAAAAAGCATAACGATACTTAATAATAAAACACTAGGAAAAGCCCATATACGACGAATCTTTTTTGTTGCCGCCGGAACAAGGAGAAGACCCACCCCTATTGCTATAGGAACTGGAAGGGGGACGAAAGGTATGATCCACGCATATTGATATGTTCGTTCCATAAAAAAATCAAACTTTTTTATAAATTGTTTAATTGTTTCCGATTCACCCGCTCTTATAGATTTCGAAAGGAGTAAAAAAAGAAAGTAAAAAAATCAAGATATGAAAGGACTCAAATAAATAAGATATTTATGAAGATACAGAATATGATATTTTCAAACATTTCATTATTACAATAATTTAGAAACATAGAACAAGTAAAAAATGATACAAAAAAAATGAAGTACTTGATTCCAATATATATTATCCACCAATAACTTAACTCGAAAAACGTAAAACAAAATACCTCGTTGTTATTAGTTATTTTAGTTAATTTATTCGGAATCATTAATGAGTTGTGAACTAGTTCATTGTGGAACTGTTCGAGTTCCTTATATTTCTTTCAATAAAACAACTTATGTTTATGGTAAACTATATGATATCCGTTGATTTGTTACCCGTCACTTCAATTCACACAGAACTGTAAGAAAAAAGGGGGACTTTTCAAATAATATTAACAAATTAACCACTAACAGATACTAGTCTCATTCGATTTTTCTAATTTTAATTAGATATACTTTCTTGATCAATTACAATTATATAGAAAGGGGTTTAGAGTCTAGTTTTTAAATTAGGTAAGGGTTCTGAAACTTTTGGATTTCGTTTTTGAAATTAGATGAAATGTAACATGACGAAAATATACGGAAGTACCAAATGAAACCTTTTTTTATTATTTTATTACCCATCAAGCAATTATATTTCTATAGCCTTGGTTGAATCCCATGTATATATATATCCGAATGAAGATATGCGATATATATATAGATATATATATAGATAGTACTGGCTAGTATACATCATTCTTTCTTCAGATATTCTTTCTTCGAATATTATATGTAATAGTAATAAATTCTATATTTGGAACAATAGATGTCTTACACATTTAACTATAACAATGAACAACTTCTGCATTTTTTAATGGCGGTTCCTAAAAAACGTACTTCTATGTCCAAAAAGCGTATTCGTAAAAATTTTTGGAAAAATAAAGCATATTGGGCATCAATAAAGGCTTTCTCTTTAGCCAAATCACTTTCCACCGGGAAGTCTAAAAGTTTTTTTGTTCGACAAACAAGTAATAAAGTCTTGGAATAATCTTAATAAATATGAACCAATCGATTAGATAATTTAAACTTATCAATATGAGATGGAATTTTCTGTTGTCGTATGTAGATAATAGTTTTTCTGTCTACTAGACTTGAAAAGGACTACAAAAAATCAGGCACAAGATACAAATAAAGTTTCATCTTTTCTTTCTATTATTTGGTTTTTGTGGGATGGGGATTGTTATTTTCCCCATCGATTCACTTCTTAAACAAAGCATTTTTTTAGGAAGATTTCTTGGGTTTTGTATTCCGAATCGAATATATATTATTCTGTTTGGTTTGAAAAGATCCATCAAGATATCTCTATCTATAAAGCACAATCTACATTCCATATGAATGAATATCTTGATAACTCTATTATTTTTCTAAAATTTTATTTTTTTTTTTTTGAAATGAAATAATGAAATAAATATGGAATGAATAGAAATTTGAACTCGTTCTTTTGTTATACAAACAGCCCCCCAATTGTTTTGACTAATACTTAATTGGTTTAGACTTAATTGGTTTGGTAAATACTAACACGAATTTTAGACACAATGAAAATCCCAGGAAAGAAATTAAAACTGGATTAAATTAATTAATCCGTTGTTTACAGGCTATCCAACCAAATATTTACAACAACACCTTTTCTTCAGTAATTCCATTGTGATCCAAAAAAATCCTATTTTTTTTTATTCGGATTAATTTAATAAAATAAGATAAATGAGAAATAAATCATCAAACAAATAAAAATGGAATGGGGTATAAAAAAATTGAGTTATGGGCATGGATATAAGAACAGAACTATCTAGTTACAACTCTTCAATTCCATAAGAGCTTAAAACGCATGAAAAGCCATTACATTGTTAAAACTAACACTACCCCACTACAATAAAGGTAATAATTATTGAACGTTCAAATAGAAATTGAACGATACTTTTTAATATTTCCTTAAAGATATTGCATTGAATTGCCTCCTTCAATCTCGACGATTGAAGATGGATGTACTATTATGATTTCGAGCAAGCCGCTATGGTGAAATCGGTAGACACGCTGCTCTTAGGAAGCAGTGCTAACGCATCTCGGTTCGAGTCCGAGTGGCGGCATCTTATAAAAAAATACTAGTAAACTAAATACTCTAAAAATTCCTATAATATATAGAATGAAATGCCTTAATTTCCATTCCATTGTTGGGGGACATCCTTATTTTTTTTAGGATTTTTTATGATATTGTTTACTTTAGAACATATATTAACTCACATTTCTTTGTCGATTGTTTCCATTGTAATTACGATTTATTTGATGAACTTATTAGTTCACGAAATCGTAGGACTATATGATTCGTCGGAAAAAGGAATGGTAGCCGCTTTTTTATGTATAACAGGATTATTAGTTATTCGTTGGATTTATTCAGGACATTTACCCTTAAGTGATTTGTATGAATCATTAATGTTCCTTTCGTGGAGTTTCTACATTATTCATATGATTCCCTATTTTAGGAACCACAAAAAGAATTTAAATGAAATAACTGCACCCAGTGCAGTTTTTACCCAAGGGTTTGCTACTTCGGGCCTTTTAACTGAAATGCATCAATCCACCATATTAGTACCTGCTCTACAATCGCAGTGGTTAATGATGCACGTAAGTATGATGATATTAAGCTATGCAGCTCTTCTGTGTGGATCATTATTATCAGTGGCTCTTCTAGTTATTACATTTCGAAATATTTTTTCGAAATGTAAAAGCAATCATTTACAAATGGGGGCATTTTCCTTTGTCGAAATCCAATACGTGAATAAAATAAGCAATGTTTTACAAAACAATAATTTGATTTCATTTAGAAATTATCATAGGTATCAATTAATTCAGCAATTGGATTGTTGGAGTTCCCGTGTCATTAGTCTCGGATTTCTATTTTTAACCGTAGGTATTCTTTCGGGAGCAGTATGGGCTAATGAGGCGTGGGGATCATATTGGAATTGGGATCCAAAAGAAACTTGGGCATTTATCACTTGGACAATATTCGCAATTTATTTACATACTAGAACAAATGGAAATTTGCAAGGCTCAAATTCTGCAATTGTGGCTTCGATGGGATTTTTTATAATTTGGATATGCTATTTTGGAGTAAATCTATTAGGAATCGGGCTGCATAGTTATGGTTCATTTGCATTAACTTCTAATTGAAGAAAGGAACTTACGAATACAATACACAATACATAGCATATATAACGAAAGTTTGTGTAGTTTTTGAGAACCGTTTGAATCACTACTTGATTCTAATGGTTCTCAAAAACTACACAAAAGTAAGTATCTGATTACAATTAATAATAAGGAAAAAACTTATTTAGTTTTCATTGTACATTGTACAACGAACTATAAAAAAACGATTTTTTTTTTACATTTTTACTTACGTCTTATTTATGAAAACTATCTATAAAAGTAATTAGATATAATAGCTTCGACCTTGTCAATTGATAGTGAGAGAACGAAATCCGGATAAATACCAATACCTATTACGGGTAAAAAGATACAGATGGAAACAAAGAGTTCTCGCGGCCCCGAATCCAAAAAAGGATAATTTGGAGAATGAAATTGCTTGTATCCATAGAACATTTGACGTAACATAGATAATGAATAAATAGGAGTTAATATCATTCCAATTGCCGTTACAAAAGTTATTAGTATTTTGGGGATTAAAAGATATTTTGGACTTGTAATTAGTCCAAAAAAGACTACCAACTCTGCAACAAAACCACTCATTCCAGGCAATGCAAGAGAAGCCATCGAGAAGCTACTGAACATTGTAAATATTTTTGGCATTGGAACCGCTATTCCTCCCATTTCGTCGAGATAAACAAGACGTATTCGATCGTAACTTGTTCCTGCCAAGAAAAAAAGCGCAGCACCAATAAATCCATGAGATATCATTTGTAAAATAGCGCCATTGAGTCCTGTATCAGTTATGGAACCAATTCCTATAATTATGAAACCCATATGAGATACGGAAGAATAGGCAATTCTCTTTTTTAAATTGCGCTGACCTGGAGATGTTGAAGCTGCATAAATTATTTGAATTGCGCCTACTATCATCAACCAAGGAGAAAATATAGAATGAGCACGGGGTAATAATTCCATATTGATCCGAACCAATCCATATGCTCCCATTTTTAATAAGATTCCGGCTAAAAGCATACATGTACTGTAATGTGCTTCTCCGTGGGTATCCGGTAACCATGTATGTAGAGGTATAATCGGTAATTTGACAGCATAAGCAATAAGAAATCCAAAATATAATATTATTTCCAACGCCACCGGATACGATTGATTGGCTGATGTTTCAAAATTTAATGTTGGTTCATTGGAACCATATAAACCCATACCCAGAACTCCCATTAAGAGAAAAACAGAACCCCCTGCGGTGTACAAAATGAACTTTGTAGCGGAGTACAAACGTTTCTTCCCCCCCCACATGGATAAAAGTAGGTATACAGGAATTAATTCGAATTCCCACATGATAAAAAAAAGTAAAAGATCTCGAGAAGAAAATAATCCTATTTGACCGCTGTACATTGCTAACATGAGGAAATGGAACAATCTCGAATCTCGAGTAACGGGCCAAGCCGCTAAAGTAGCTAAAGTAGTGATGAATCCCGTAAGTAAAATGGGTCCTATGGAAAGTCCATCGATTCCTAATCTCCAGTGAAAATCAAAAAAATGAATCCATTTATAATCCTGTTCTAGTTGGATTAATGGATCGTCGAATTGGAAATGATAACAAAATGCATAAGACGTTAGAAGTAGTTCTAATATACATATACAAATAGTATACCACCGAATAACCTTATTTCCTCGATGAGGAAAAAAGAAAATGAAAGTACCCGCGAATATCGGCAAAACAACAATTATTGTTAACCAAGGAAAATCATTCGTGGTAAAGACAAGATACACTTTGACCAGAAAAACCCGTGCTCGAAAGAAAATCATATAATAGAATTAATCGAGTACGGGTTTTTGTCGGTAAAAAAAAAAAATGGATTCAAGTGGAATTTTCTGGAACGTATTAATAAGCTAGACCCATGCTCCGAGTTGTCTCATGCCATAAATAAACCCGGACACTTAGGAAATCCGTTGGGCAGGCGGATTCGCACCTTTTACAACCTACGCAGTCTTCTGTTCTTGGAGCAGAAGCAATTTGCTTAGCTTTACATCCGTCCCAAGGTATCTCTTCTAATACATCCGTGGGGCAGGCTCGTACACATTGAGTACACCCTATACATGTATCATAAATCTTTACTGAATGTGACATTGGAGCTATAATTTTTTTAACATCATAAATTTTCAATCTAGTAAAGTAGTAAATTAATTATATATTGTAGACACTAGACGAATCAATGATTTAGATTTACTAGAATTAATCTACTTTTTGATCTGCTCATGAAAAAAGGCCAAGACGTTTTAGCAAAAAGCACCATTATCATTATGTCCCACATACCCATTTTGTTTTAATGGGTCAATATTTTGTAGATATTCTATATTTATATGTATATGATTCTCGTTATTTATTCAACAAATTCGATTGATTGATACGGGTTGATTTTCTGTTACGATGAATTGATGAAACAATAGCTAATCCAATGGCGGCTTCAGCAGCTGCAATTGCTATAACAAAAATCGAGAAAACATCTCCTTTTAATTGGCGACTATCAAATAAATCAGAAAATTTTACAAAATTGATATTAACTGCATTCAGTATAAGCTCAAGACACATAAGTGCTCGAACCATATTTCGACTTGTAATCAATCCATAAATACCGATGGATAATAAATAGGCACTCAAAACAAGTTCGAGCATCATTGATCAACCCCTCATCAATCTCGATTCATTTCAATATGAACAAAAATGCAACCGATTTCACTGACTAAAATAGAATATAAAAAAGTACGTAATAAAGGTATTTGGTAATAGATAATAAATCTAAAGGTATTTGGTAATAGATAATAGATCTAACAACTTTTTCTAATTTTATACATGAACAATAAATAGAAGTTAAAGAAAAGAACAAGTCCTTATTAATTTTTTTTTTATTTTATAGTACTAAATTTTTAGTACTGACGGGCCATAGCAATTGCACCTATCAAGGAAACTAAAAGAATTATTGAAATAAGTTCAAATGGAAGAAAAAAATCTGTTGATAAATGAATCCCAATTTGTTGACCATTATTTATCAAGTCCTGCTCTATAATCTGGTTTGATCTTGTAGTCCAAAGAATCCCGTACCATGACGTATCTGGGATAGGGGTAATTAGTGAAACAAAAATACTGGTACAAACCAAGGAAGTGACCCCATCTCCAACGGTCCAAAGATGGAAATCCTTGTAATATTCGGAACCATTGATGAACATCACAGCAAATACAATTAATACATTTATTGCTCCCACATAAATAAGAAGCTGTGCAGCAGCTACAAAAGGAGAGTTCGATGGAATATGGAATAAGGATGTACAAACAAGAACCAATCCCAATGAAAAGGCAGAAAAAATGGGATTGGTAAGTAATACCACTCCTAGACCTCCCAATATAAGACCCAAACCCCCCAAAACCAAAAGAAAATCGTGTATTGGTCCAGGTAAATCCATTCTATGTAAAATAAAAGATAAATTAAGTCGAAATTTTTCATGATACTAGACCAAACCAAGAAAAAAGAAATTACCCTATTTTTTTGCTATGTTCCTAATTGAATTAAATCTAATGGGGTGTGGCTTAGATATACTTATTAATTTAATTGATGAATTTAATTGATGAATGGTTAAATACCATTTCTCTATACGTTTCTCTATCTGAAAGTTTCGTTATAAATGAAATTTTTCGAAATAACTAAAAAAAATAATCGATAAATTTAGAAATCATCACAGATCACATATATATGATCAATCCCTAAAAACCATTGACCACTCTATAGTTAGGTTTTTTATTTATTGACCAAGCAAAATGAAAGAAGCTTCGCTACTTTCAATTAGATCAAAACTTACTCTTAGAAATTGGTAATTGTTCTTGGATCAAGTGGTTTACCCGCGGCCTTTGTGATTTGAGTCGAATTCATAATTGTTCGAATTGTGTAATCTCCAATTACTGGCATTGGTAACCGACCTAAAGCAATTTGATTATAATTCAACTCGTGACGATCATAAGTAGAAAGTTCATATTCTTCAGTCATTGATAAACAATTCGTTGGACAATACTCAACGCAGTTACCGCAAAAGATACAGATTCCGAAATCAATACTGTAATTAAGCAAGCGTTTCTTTCGAATATCCGTTTCCAATTTCCAATCAACAACAGGTAGATCTATAGGACATACCCGAACACATACTTCACAAGCAATGCATTTATCAAATTCAAAGTGGATTCGACCGCGGAAACGCTCCGATGTGATCAATTTTTCATAAGGATATTGAATAGTTACAGGTAAACGATTCGCATGGGATAAAGTAATCATAAAACTTTGACCGATATACCTTGCAGCCCTTACTGTTTGTTGGCCATAATTTATGAACCCAGTTACCATGGGGAACATATCTTGCATATCTATGAATCATTTGATGTTTCTTTCTCTTGTTTGAGAAAAGTTATGAATCTAGAATATCCTCTCCTCTGCCTTTACAATGAAAAGAGTTGGGAAGAAGTTGTCAATAATAGATTACCTAAAGAAATGGGTAAAAGAAATTTCCACCCAAGATTTAATAGTTGGTCCATTCTCATCCTAGGTAAAGTCCATCTTGTTGTGATAGGAATGAACAGGAACAAATAGGCTTTCGCTAATGTAATAAAGATACTAATTGTCGTTCCAAAGACTCCACCCATTTCTATTCCTAAAAGCTCAGGAATTGATATGTACGGAATAGAGAAATTCCAGCCGCCCAAGTAAAGAACTGTTACAAATAATGAAGAAACGAGTAGATTGAGATAGGAAGCAACGTAAAATAAACCAAATTTTATACCGGAATATTCGGTTTGATAACCTGCTACTAATTCTTCCTCGGCTTCGGGTAAATCAAAAGGTAATCTTTCGCATTCTGCTAAGGAAGAAATTAAAAAAACAGTAAACCCTATGGGTTGGCGCCAAAGATTCCAACCCCAAAAACCATACTTTGACTGTGCCTCAACTATATCAACTGTACTTGAACTGTTAGATAATCACAGTCGGTGAGACATCACTATCCGTACATGAGACTTAAGCTTCATACGGCTCCTCGCTGGCCACAAATATCTAAGGGCAGGAATATTATCTCGATATACTTGTCTTTCTTTTAGAGTAGATAGAGTAAAGATAATCGGAGAGTCCCAAATTAGACCAATGCAATTCTGTCTGCTATAAATAACAAAAAAATGCTTCTGAATTGATCTCATCCTTTATAATTTTATTTTTTTGAAATTGCATTTATTTAGTTCGTTACTGTTCTTCTTTTTCACTCAAAAAAAAGCCTATAAAAAAAATCAATAAAGGATTGCTTCGTTCCTTATAGTAATTTGTTTAATCAGTGGGTAGGAGCATACTCTGGATCGGGATCATGGGGAAGTACTGCTTGATCATTTCTACCAACTTAAAGCCCCATTAGGATTCCTTTTATGTTATGCAGAAATATCCATTTGGATAACTTACTTACTTACATTATCTCCATTACTAATCCTTTGTGTACCTTGGTATTCCTAACCGTCCACTTATGTTTGTTCGATCCCCGGTATGGTAATACATACAACAGTAAAAATTCCATACAGTTGATCTTTTGTACCCGCTTCAAACTATGATGACTAATCAACCAATCTTGGGGTAACCCGTTTCTACTGTTTATATTTACGTCTGCTTAACTCTTGTACCTAGGGAATGAGACTCAATCTTTTTACTGCTTCTAAGCTGTTTTGTTTTAACTTAGTCCATCGCCCTGAATGATGAATAAAAAAGGATATCTATTAAATAAATCCAACTTATTTCCTAGAATGAAAATGAAAATAAATAGGCAAAAAAAAGTGCGTGTCCTAACGAATCGCACGTAGAGATATTGATAATACGCATGGAGTTAATGGTATTTCATAACTAATCGATTGAGCAGCAGCTCGTAGACCACCTAAAAAGGAATATTTATTATTTGATCCATATCCTGACATAAGAAGTCCAATAGGAGCAATACTGGAAATGGCAATCCATAAAAAAACTCCTATACTAAGATCGGATAAAACAAGGCGATATCCAAAAGGAATTACTAAATAACTTAGTAAAATAGATATGACCGCTATAGAGGGTCCGATACTGAATAAACGAATATCCCCTCTAGATGGGCGAAGATCCTCTTTAAAAAGTAGTTTGGTACCATCTGCTAGAGCTTGAAGAATTCCCCAAGGACCCGCGTATTCAGGCCCAATACGTTGTTGTACCCCTGCAGATATTTGTCTTTCTAACCACACAATTACCAGTACTCCTATTATGATTCCGAATACAGTAGTAAAAATAGGAACAAGTAACCATATGAGTTCATAAACCTCTTTTAAGGATTCCGGTCTGGAAAAAGAATGGATAGCTTCCACTTTTGTCGTATCAATTATCATTTCAACGATCAACCTCTCCCATAATAATATCGATACTACCGAGTATTGTCATAATATCAGCCAATTTCATTCTTTTAACTAGCTGAGGAAGAATTTGCAAATTGATAAAACCGGGCGGCCGGATTTTCCATCTCCAGGGAAAAACACTCCGATCTCCTATCAGAAAAATTCCCAATTCCCCCTTGGGGGCTTCTACTCGCACATAAAGTTCTTGTTTCGACAATTCAAAAGTGGGCGAAGGTTTTTTACTAATGAATCGATAATCAAAATCATTCCATTCGGAATCCTTTGTTCTATCAAAGCGCCGTACCTCTAAATTCTCATAAGGCCCCCCTGGAATTCCTTCCAGGGCTTGTTGAATAATTTTTATGGATTCCGTCATTTCACAGATTCGGACTAAATAACGAGCTAATGAATCTCCTTCTTTTTGCCATTGTACTTCCCAATCAAATTCGTCGTAACACTCATAATGATCGACTTTACGAAGATCCCATTGAATTCCGGAAGCTCGTAGCATGGGTCCCGATAAACCCCAATTTATTGCTTCTTCTCCGCCAATAAAGCCCACCCCCTCAACTCGTTCCAAAAAAATGGGATTGCGCGTAATAAGCTTTTGATATTCAGTAACCCCTGTCAAAAAATAATCACAGAAATCCAAACATTTATCGATCCAGCCATAAGGTAGATCGGCAGCAACCCCTCCGATACGGAAATAATTATGCATCATTCGCATACCTGTGGCAGATTCGAATAGGTCATATATGAATTCTCTCTCTCGTAAAATATAGAAGAAAGGAGTCTGCGCACCGATATCTGCCATAAAAGGGCCCAGCCATAACAAATGAGAAGCTATACGACTCAGCTCTAACATAATTACTCTAATATAGCTCGCTCTCTTCGGTACTTGAATATTTCCCAACTGTTCTGGTCCATTTACTGTTATTGCTTCTGTAAACATAGTCGCTAAATAATCCCAGCGTGTTACATAAGGAAGATATTGTATAATTGTTCGATTTTCTGCAATTTTTTCCATTCCTCTGTGTAAATAACCCAATATGGGTTCGCAGTCAATAACATCTTCCCCGTCTAGAGTAACAATGAGTCGAAGAACACCATGCATTGATGGGTGTTGAGGACCCATATTGACTATCATGAGGTCTTTTCTTGTAGTTGGTACAGTCATATATTTTTTACCCGATTCATTATTCTTCCAGGAATTGCTGAAAACTAAATGTAGTCCATCAAAATTAAAAAATTTAATAAAATAGAATTTCCAAGTATAATCTAATAAATCAAAGAATTCAAAACGAATTTTCAAATTAACTTAACGAGTTTGTGGCTCCCGAATATTCAATTGACTAATTAATTCTTTATAACGTACTTTATTTTTCTTTGACAAATAAGCCAGTATCCGTTGACGTTTTCCCAGAATTTTCTGCAGACCTCTCTGAGATAAATAGTCTTTTCTGTGCAATTCCAAATGGGAAGTAAGTCTACGTATCTTATTGGTGAAACTGAATACTTGAAATTCAGCAGACCCCCTATTTTCTTCTTTTTCTTCTTGCGGAATAACCGAAATGCATAAATTTTTTACCATAAAAAGAACTTTCTTCCCTTTTCTTTATTTTTACAGATATGGATTTACTGATCATAATAATAATGCCAGTTATTTTAATTTGTTATACACAATAATCTGAATTTACTCATATATACTTTTTTCTTTTTTTTTTCAAATTAAATTTATCAATACCATTTTATTTTCCATTTTATTCAGATATGGATGGTCGGTACATTTCTACACCCACAAAAATAGGAATTTGAACCCAAGATAAGAAGATTATGACGATTCATTCATAATTGATTGATATAGATATAATTGCTCTAAGCTGAGATAAGATAAGGTCATTGAATCAGTATCATGTACCAGAATGTAATATAACACAAGGCGTGTGTATATTTGGTTGACTTCATATACATACCAGATATGCCACTGGATCCATGGAAATGTACCATCAACTAATTATCAATCGTGGATACATATGTATCCTTGACATACTGAAACGACTGCCATTATTGGTATCAAACCAATAGCGATTCATACAAGCTAAATCTTCTAATCGATAATTGGGCCAAAGAAATAATTTGAACCTAAAAAATGGACTTGTATCTACATCTACATCAAGATGCTTATCCTCATAAAAAAATGGACCGCAGTTCCTTGCATTGTTCCCATTGCAAAATACGTGGTTTCTATCCCCAACATTTAAATTTCTCGAATTTAAACAATTTAGAATTCTCAACTCTCTACGACGTCTAGGAGATAAAATATTTTCAGGAACAATAAAATCATAATGATTTTCGTCTTTATTCCCAAAAAACTTTTTATGTCGTCGTGCAATGAATTCATTAAGACCATTCTTATGAACATTTCTTTTTTCTTGGCATCTTCGATTTCGATTAGTTTGTTGTTTACTCTTATGCACCCGTGAAATAGCTATAGTTTGGTACATGATAAATTGTCCATCCCAGTTTATGGATAGCCGAGCTGGTTCAATAAAAAATCCCATGTTTTCCAAATTTTCAATAGTTGTAACCCTCGGAATCATCATTACATCCAGGCGCATTTCTTCTCTTTGAATAGAGGATATAGTCATTTCCTTTGGATTTCTCAATCTAAGCAGTAGACAATATGCCTTGATATTATTGATTATTGTTTGGCTAAAAGGAGGCTCCCATCGAAATTGAAAAAGAAAATTTCTTTTCAGGAAGAAATATAACTCCTCTGTTGCGGTTTCACTAACTACGTCTTTTTCAATGTCTAATCCCCCATAATAATTTTCGTGAACCTCTTTTTGTTTTTTATTTATACTCCATTTTTTATTAAAAAGAAGTAAATTGATTGGTATGATCCACGGTTGAATCTTATATGCATTATAAAGTAACAAAAATTCTGGGAAAAGTTCCAGGTTCTTTTTATTTTTATCAATTATTTGATAATAATTCGTCCGAGTCTTAGTATTTTTATGAATGTTCGCGTTGGTCCCGATATCTATATTTGTCCATTCCTCAATATCGATCTTTTTTGTAAGACAAAAATGAATAGTTCTCCAATCAAAATATTTTCTATCCGGATTTTTATCCCTATCAATAATATAATCTTCTCCTAGATAATTACTGAGATCTATATCTCCCGGCAAATAAAAAAATTCAGTATTATATGTATTGTAATTATATTTCTTGTAATTATAGGGAATCCCTCGGACCTCGTTTACTTGAAAGGGCGATCCATAAATATCTGAACCCTTCTTATCTTCATAATTAATATATTTATTTGATAAAAGATCGTATTTGTATTTTTTTTTTAATTTATCTTTTTGACTCGGTAATGAATTCACTGCATAATTGTTTTGTTTCTCGTAATGAATTAATTGTTCTTTTTCATATAAATCCAAATTTCTTGCGTTTGTATTTTGAACCATAAAACTTTGCTTGATTCTATTTCTCCATTTTTGCGGCACTAATCTAGACCATCTAGTCTGAGATAAATCGTATTGATAGTGATCATTGTCGATTAACCAGCTTTTCCACTCATTCATTTCAAAATTGCGAAGTTTCTTATGCCTTGATTCGGAATGAAATATTCCTTGTGTTCCAAAAAAATATTTTATTCTATCCTTAATAAAAGGAGTTGTTCCGTGATATTGAAATACGGATTTCAAGTGATACTTGTTAATAACTTGGGTTTGTGATAATTTGTAAAATACATATGCCTGTGACAAGGAAGAGAGGTCACAAAAAATTTGTGAATTCTTATTACTAATATTAGAAATTGACTTTTTTATAGTCGAAATAAAATTTTTTGTATTTTTTTTTGTTTCATCAATCCTTTTTTTATCTGTTTCATCATTGTAACTGTATTTATCAGTAATTTTTTTTTTTGATTTAAGTAAATTTTGTATAGTTATTCTGGGAATATTACTGATACGTAAAAAGATATCTATGTATATCCTTTCAATAAAAAATTTCAAAAAATAGTGACATTTACGTATTAGTCGGGCATTTCTTCTTTTTAATATCTGCCAAAAATTTTTCGTCGATTCTAATCTTTTATCATAAAAACTTGTTTCATTAGTACTAATGTTTATATGTGTAATTTTAAATATGTTTTTCTTGTCTTTTGTGATTTTTTCTATTTTATTTCTGATTGTACTTGTCCTATCAGCTAGATCCTTCATCTTTTTTTCTGTCAGTGAATAATTTGTCCAATCCATGGATCTAATTCGAATGGACGATTCATGAATCATCTGATTACCTATTATCATTTGTTTTTTATTAATATTTTTATTCGATTCATATATTTCCCTCAATGGAATCGGACTTACTTTTTCTTTTGTAAGCTCTTTCATTATTCTTTTTTTAAATCGAACTTTTTTTATAACCCATCTTGTTTTCTCTTTTGATACCTTTAGAAGCCATTTTGTTCTTTTTTTTATAATTTTTCGAGCTAGAAAACATTTCTTTATAAGTTTTCTAAGTTTTTTTCCAAGTTCTTTAAAAACAGGTTGAAAAAAGGAAGGTTGTTTTATGGGTAAACCAAAAGGTAGTTTAGTTTCCATTCCCCAAACTGTTAAAAAACAAAAATTATACCCTTTCCCGTTGTTTTTCGTTGAATCTCTATGCTGGGATTGTAGCTTAGATCTGTGCCACGGTTTCAGACAGAAAGGAAATAGGATCTTTATCTGAATACCTTTTGTTAACCAATCTTTAGGAAATTCTTTTTCTGATAATTGAACACCACTAAAGGTACATTTAACATGCCTTTCTCGACTCCACTCTTGCCAATCCTCGTACCACTCCGGGGATTGAAATAATAGCATACGTCCAATATTTTTTGCTATTATCAACAAAGGCAATACTATATATTTTCTAAGAATTGCTTGGGTTACTAACAAAGAACTCCTTACTGTTTGCGAAAATATAATACTTTCCCAATTTTCTGCTATTGTCATACGTTCATTCTCTTCTTTTTTTTTATCCTTTTCTTTTTCTTTCGCCTCTTTCTCTTCAGAATCCGAAATTTTTAATTCCACACCCTCCCCCATCCAATTCCTAAAAATTTGATTAAGCATTCTGGAGATATCAAAAGAAAAAAAAAAAGTTTTGTCTATGTCTACTCTGTCCAAAAAAAGCGGTGAATGCACATTTGGTTGAAACACTTTCCAAGTAACTGTTTTACGTCTTTGAGCACGCATGGCTCCTTTGATTATATCTCGGCGAAAATCGGATTGTTCCAAATAACGTATAAAAGCTACCTCGTCTTCTGGATTACGATTAATATTAATAATAGTATCGTCAATAGTATTCGGATTTTTTTCATTTTCATTAAAAATTACCATACGTTTGGCTTTTCGTGAACGAATACCACGCTCCGCGGTTAACTCTTCTTCTTCGTCATCCAAATCGTCAATCAATTTGTATGGCCATCGAGGGACCTTTTTATTTATTTCATTTATTAAAATAGATTTTTTTTTAATTGTTTGATCATTGGAATATGTTGTAATTGCATCGAATAAATATTTCGATTGATTTTTTGAATCAATCCTTCCTTGTTCTGAAAGTAAATAAAGCCCCTTAAAATTAGAATTTGATTCCCCATCAAATTCACTTATTGAGGTCATGCCCGTTAATAATGATTTTCCATCAAAGGTATCCATTTTTTGTTCCAATTCTTGGTAATCCGTAAGAAGGATATCGTGAAGTTTATTTATCCAAAGAGTTTCTATGGAATCTTCTATCGAGATTTTTAAATAATTGTTCATGTTTGAACGTGAATACAATTTTTTGATTGTTCCACGACGGGGTCCGCTCAAAAGAGGATCATACATTTTAGGTAAGCATTCTTGCTTATCATTGAACAATCTAGTTCTTTTTGAAAGTACATCCATAGCAAGAGACCCCTTGTCTAGAACTTTGATTCGATTGAAAAGTTCGTTTCTCAGGTTGTTTCGTTTTTTTTCATTGGTATAAACCCAACGATTATACAGCTCTTCTGAGGATAGCTTTTCTATCGTGCACAAAAGCATCTTCTGCTGTATCATTTTTAAAAACGTCGACAAACTGGGTGGGTATGTAAAAGATATTCTTTGTTTTCCATCACTTTGGCATGTATAAAAAAAATATTGTGACATTTCATTTCTTACAGTGTTAGTGTTATCAAATTGATCATTTTTGATATATCGAAATGGACGGTTCCAGCGTTTATAGTCGAAAAGACGGGTCAAAAGAGGTTTTTCAAACCAGAACAACAAAAAAAGGTTAAAGAGGTTTTTTTCTTTTTTTATTAAAAACTTCCAATTTTCTTGATTTCCATCAAAATAATAATTTTCATAAACGGGGCGATTTTTATCGTATGTCTCTTTAAAGTGAAAGTCGAATTCATCCTTTTTTTTTTCCTTTCCATTCCAATTCACTTGGATCTCTTCCGTTTCATCTATTTTGTCCGGATCCTCCTTTTCTTCCGAACAAAGGGAAGGGGAAGGGTCTTCTTCGGTGGATCCCTCTTGTTCCTGTTTAGTCCCCTTCGTTTCGGAAGTTGTTTCTATTTCTACATCTGTTTCTTCTAAATTTTCTTTCAATTTCTTAGTGACAAAAGGCGACGGTATTCTGTCTAAAGAGTAGACGCAGGTGAGAAAGAAGAGAATACTAAAAAATCGAGCCATAGAAATTCTCAATTCTGCCACAAGGAACTTTTTCGATCTAATAGAAGGATTTTGCCGTATCCAGAATAATACCAATCCAACCCATTTCATGAATAAAATGTGACCAATTAACCAACCAACAAAACTACTTGTTACAAATAACATCTTGTTGTTGCATCGAAACATATAAATGTTGACTAATCTGGCGAACGTTGAACTTGGTAAAATAAAATGGTTGAATAATGGAAAAATGAGATTATTCAAGAATACACACTG